TTTAATTCGAGTCCGTTCTGATACAGATTGAGACATTTATTTCTCCTTAAGATAAAAAGGCAATATGTAATAGATATTTAACTAATTTATTTAAATTAGCTCTATGGGTTAAATCTTTATAACACCCTTATTATTAATTATAACATTAGTTTTAGTATGTTTTTATATATAATTATTTAATAGTTAAATAACTTTTAAGAATTCATTATAAAGGAATTATTTCCCACTTTAAATCATTAAATAATTCCTTTATAATAGAAACTATAAAGAATTGGTAACAAATTTAAAATCTCGTCTATTCAATTTCATTAACTAATCAAACTTATGACTAATCAATCAAATAAAATTTTGAATACCGATATTACAAAACTCGTAAATCAACCTTATAAATATGGATTTTCAACTAATATTGAAAAGGATATAATTGAAAAAGGTTTAAATAAAGAAGTAGTTCGATTAATTTCACAGAAAAAAAATGAACCTGAATTTTTATTAAATTTTCGATTGAAAGCCTATAAAAAGTGGAAACAAATGCAATGTCCCGAATGGGCACAATTAAAATTATCTGAAATTGATTATCAAGATATTATTTATTATTCGGCACCTAAGCAGAAAAAAAAATTAAAAAGTCTTGATGAAGTAGATCCAGAATTATTAAACACGTTTGAAAAATTAGGAATTTCGTTAACCGAACAAAAAAGATTAGCAAATGTAGCAGTTGATGCAGTTTTTGATAGTGTTTCTATTGCTACCACTTTTCAAGAAGAACTAGCAGAATATGGTGTTATTTTTTGTTCAATTTCAGAAGCTGTTCAACAGTATCCAAAATTAATTGAAAAATATTTGGGAACAGTTGTTCCTATTGGTGATAATTATTTTTCTGCATTAAATTCGGCAGTTTTTACTGATGGTTCTTTTTGTTTTATACCAAAAGGTGTAAAATGCCCATTAGAATTATCTACATATTTTCGAATAAATGAACCAAAGTCTGGACAATTCGAACGAACGCTAATTATTGCTGAAGAAAACAGTCAAGTTAGTTATTTAGAAGGATGTACTGCTCCGCAATATGATAATAATCAACTTCATGCGGCTGTTGTTGAACTTGTAGCCTTGGATAATGCAGATATAAAATATTCTACAGTTCAAAATTGGTATTCTGGTGATAATAAAGGAAAAGGTGGAATTTATAACTTTGTTACAAAACGTGGGTTATGTATTGGGATAAACTCAAAAATATCTTGGACACAAGTTGAAACTGGATCCGCAATAACTTGGAAATATCCTGGGTGTATTTTAGCTGGTGATAATTCTCAAGGTGAGTTTTATTCAGTTGCACTTACAAATAATTATCAACAAGCAGATACAGGCAGTAAAATGATTCATATCGGTAAAAATACACGTAGTCGGATTGTTTCAAAAGGAATTTCAACTGGAAAATCAAAAAATAGTTATCGCGGTTTTGTTAATATAAATAATAAAGCTATTGGTGCACGTAATTATTCACAATGTGATTCTTTACTTATTGGAAACTTATCAAATGCTAATACGTTTCCGTTAATTTCTGTTCAAAATTCAGCAACAAAAATTGAACATGAAGCTTCTACATCGAAAATTGGTGAAGAACAAATTTTCTATTTTTTACAACGTGGAATTTCTTTAGAAAAAGCAATTGAATTAATGATTAGTGGTTTTTGTAGAGAAGTTTTTACGGAATTACCTTTAGAATTTGCAGAGGAAGCAGATCGTTTATTAAGTTTAAAATTAGAAGGAAGTGTTGGTTAATGAATTCAGAAACTCCAATTTTAGAAATAAAAAATTTAAGAGCATGTATAGATAATATAGAAATTCTAAAAAATCTAGATTTAACAATTAATAAAGGAGAAATCCACGCTATAATGGGCCCCAATGGTTCTGGAAAGAGTACTTTTTCAAAAGTTGTTGCAGGTCATCCAGCTTATAAGGTTTTGAATGGTGATATTCTTTTTAATGGAAAAAGTATTCTTGAATTAGAACCTGAAGATCGTTCTCATTTAGGTATATTTTTAGCATTTCAATATCCAATTGAAATTCCAGGTGTTAGCAATGAAGATTTTTTACGTCTTGCCTATAACTCAAAATTGAAATCACAAAATAAAGATGAAATTGATCCAATTGAGTTTTTTAGTTTAATAAATAAAAAATTACAAATTATTAATATGGCACCCGCTTTTCTAAGTAGAAATGTAAACGAAGGGTTTTCTGGGGGTGAAAAAAAACGAAATGAAATCTTACAGATGGCTCTTTTAGATCCGGAACTGTCAATTTTAGATGAAACTGATTCAGGTTTAGATATTGATGCTTTAAAAATAATTTCTCAAGGTATCAATACCTTTATGACCCCAGATAAAGCAATTATTTTGATAACTCATTATCAACGGTTATTAGATTACGTAAAACCAGATTATATTCATGTTATGCAAGATGGAAAAATTGTAAAAACTGGCACTGCAGAATTAGCCAAAGAATTAGAACAAAAAGGTTATGAATGGCTGAAAAAGAAGGATTAATTTTTTTAAATAGAGCTTATATATAAAAATAAACCTAATACAAAGTAAAACAAGTTATACTAAATAGTGTTCCTGTATATTTTTTAATATTGGGTAATCTATTAAATTAGTTAAATTATATGTACCCAGATAATTTTTATTCAAGTACGTTTACACTATTAGCGGAAGCAGAAGTAGGAAAACACTTTTACTGGAATATTGCAGGTTTCTTAGTTCACGGACAAGTTTTAGTTGTAATTTGGTTTGTATGTGCTATTTTATTAACTTTTTCTTTCTTAGGTTCACGTAATGTAGAACAAATTCCACGTGGGTGGCAAAACTTCATGGAATGTGTTCTTGATTTTGTTACGGAAATCGCTAGAAATCAGCTAGGTGAAAGTTTTTACAGAGAATGGTTACCATTTGTTGGTACATTATTCTTATTTATTTTTGGATGTAATTGGGCTGGTGCCGTTATTCCATGGAAATTAATTGAATTGCCTGAAGGGGAATTTGCTGCACCAACTAATGATATTAACACAACTGTAGCTTTAGCATTATTAACATCACTTGCATATTTTTATGCGGGTTTAAGTAAAAAAGGTTTAGGTTACTTTAAACGATACATTCAACCAATTCCACTTCTTCTACCAATTAATATTCTAGAAGATTTTACAAAGCCGTTATCATTAAGTTTTCGTCTATTTGGAAATGTCCTAGCAGATGAATTAACGATTACTGTATTGACTGGATTAGTTCCATTGGTAATTCCATTACCAATCATGTTTTTAGGTATCTTTGCAGGTTCAGTACAAGCTTTAATTTTCTCAACATTAGCTGCTGCATATATTGCGGAAGCTCTTGAGTAATTTTTCATTAAACTAAATTTTTCTAAAATTACATTTACATTTATATTTATTAATTAAGATTTATTATGGATTCTATCATCTCTGCTGCTTCTGTTATAGCTGCTGGTTTAGCAATTGGTTTAGCTGCTATTGGTCCTGGTATTGGTCAAGGTAACGCTGCGGGTCAAGCAGTTGAAGGTATTGCTCGTCAACCAGAAGCTGAAAACAAAATTCGTGGTACATTACTATTAAGTTTAGCATTCATGGAAGCATTAACTATTTATGGTCTAGTAGTAGCATTAGCATTATTATTTGCTAATCCGTTTAATAGTTAATTCAGTTGTAATGAATAAAATGTAGAGAGATATAATTGAGACTTCTCAATTATATCTACTAAGAAAGTTTTAATCCTATAGTAAAACATATAAATTTTATATGGTTAATTTTTCAATGTTAATTTCAAATTCAGAAGTAAGTGGGCCAGGAGGTTTATTTGATTTTGATGCCACTTTACCACTTGTAGCTATTCAATTTGTTTTATTGATGCTTGTTCTGAATGCATTACTATACAGTCCATTGTTGGCTGCTATTGCAGAACGTAACGATTTCATTCTCAACAATCTTGCTAAAGCTTCAGAAGTTTTAGCAAAAGCAAACGAACTGACTGCTCAATATGAACAAGAATTGACTGGCGTCCGCAAAGAAGCACAATTAGAAATTACAAACTCACAAAAAATTCATAAAGAAATTTTAGAAATTGAATTAAATATTTCTCAGAAATATATTGATAATTTATTAGATACGATTACAAGAGATTTACTTAATAAAAAAGAAATAGCTCTGAGTAGTTTAGATAGTATCGTTCAATCATTGTGTGTTGAAATCGAAACAAAATTATCAATCTAAATTTTTTGTTAGACGTAATTTTCCTTTTTATAAGTGAAAAGTTTACATAAAAGCTATAAAACATGGAAAATTTTGATCAAATTTTTACATTACTTGCCCAAAAAGAAGGTATTAGTTTAAACCTAGATATTCTAGAAACTGGAGTACTTAATATTATTACTTTAGTTGTTATTCTAATTTATGTAGGTCGTGATTTTTTAGGTTCTATATTGGAAAAACGTCAAAAAGAAATTATACGAGGCGTTCAAGATGCTGAAGAAAGGTTAAACGAAGCAAATCGACGTTTAACTGAAGCCCAAAAACAATTAACGCAAGCTCACGTTATTATTGATGAAATAAAAAATGAAACGATTGCTGCTAAAAAAGTTTTACTTGAAGCTGACGCTGATCAATCAAAAAAAGATTTAGCAACTCGCTTTAGTCGGGCATTGGCAACTTTCCGTACAAAAGAACAGCAAATATTTTTAGAAGTTAAACAACAAATAATCCTTTTAGTATTAAAACGTACAGCAGCAAGAGCCCAACAAACATTTGGACCGAAAAAACAAGCTGAAGCGTTAATTAATGAAACCATTAATAAATTAGAAGGAGAATTGTTATGAGTACAAACCCATTAGCACTAAAAATTGCAGCTCCTTATGCACGTGCCTTATATGACTTTTCCAATGACCAGAATATCATGCATCAAGTTACTGCAGATTTTCAAAATTTAGAGGTTTTTTTAAATAAAACACCAAATTTATTGCAATATTTAAATAATCCTCTTATTAGTCAAGAGGCGAAACGAGAAATTTTAACTAAAACATTAAAATCTCAACTTAACCAAGAAACATTTAAATTTTTGATTGTTTTAGTAAATCGAAATCGAATCAATCTAGTACAAGCGATTATAACAAGTTACTTAGACTTAGTTTATAATTTAGCTTCGATTAAAATGATTGAAGTTTCAAGTGCTTTCGCATTTACAAATAGACAAAAAAATACATTAATTAAAAAATTAAAAGAAATAACAAAAGCAAGAGAAATTCGATTGGCTATTACGGTTGATCCAAGTCTTATTGGTGGTTTTTTAATTAAAACAGATTCAAAAGTAATTGATTTCACTATTAAGAACCAATTACAAGAATTAGCAAAACATTTAGATAGTGTTTTAGAAATCTAAAAACAATTAAAATCTTTTATTAACTTTTTATCTTAAAAATAATACAATGATAAATATTCGTCCAGACGAAATTAGTAGTATTATCCGCCAACAAATTGAAAAGTATGATCAAGATGTTAAAGTAGATAATATTGGTACTGTTTTACAAGTAGGTGATGGTATCGCTCGTGTTTATGGTCTTGATCAGGTTATGAGTGGTGAACTTCTAGAATTTGAAGACAAAACAATTGGTATTGCACTTAACTTAGAAAATGATAATGTTGGTGTAGTATTAATGGGTAGTGGTCGGCAAATTTTAGAGGGTGGAACAGTTAAAGCTACCGGTCAAATTGCTCAAATTCCAGTAGGTGATGCATTTTTAGGTCGTGTTGTTAATCCATTAGCAGCTCCAATTGATGGAAAAGGAGATATTAACAATTCAGATTCAAGATTATTAGAATCAATGGCACCTGGTATTATTAGTCGTAAATCAGTTTGTGAACCTTTACAAACCGGTATTACATCTATCGATGCGATGATTCCAATTGGACGAGGTCAACGTGAGTTAATTATTGGTGACCGTCAAACAGGAAAAACATCAATTGCTGTTGATACTATCATTAATCAACAAACAGAAGATGTTGTTTGTGTTTATGTAGGGATTGGGCAAAAAGCTTCTACTGTTGCACAAGTTGTAAATGTGCTAGAAGAGAAAAATGCAATGTCATATACGATTATTGTTTGTGCCAGTGCAAATGATCCTGCAACATTACAATATATTGCGCCATATGCTGGTGCTGCTTTAGCAGAATACTTTATGTATAAAGGTAAAGCAACCTTAGTAATTTATGACGATTTAACGAAACAAGCCATGGCTTATCGTCAGATGTCTTTATTACTTCGTCGTCCACCAGGACGTGAAGCATATCCAGGTGATGTATTTTATTTACATTCACGGTTATTAGAACGAGCAGCTAAACTTAGTGATGAACTTGGTGGTGGTAGTATGACTGCGTTACCAATTATTGAGACACAAGCAAGTGATGTTTCTGCATATATTCCTACAAATGTAATTTCAATTACAGACGGACAGATTTTCTTATCGAATGATTTATTTAATTCGGGAATTCGTCCAGCTATTAATGTAGGTATTTCAGTATCACGTGTAGGTTCAGCAGCACAAACAAAAGCCATGAAAACAGTTGCGGGTAAATTAAAATTAGAGTTAGCCCAATTCGCAGAATTAGAAGCGTTTTCTCAATTTGCCTCTGACTTAGACGAAGCAACGCAGAAACAGTTGGCTCGTGGTACACGATTACGAGAAGTTTTAAAACAACCACAAAGTTCTCCATTATCAGTTGGGGAACAAGTAGCATTAATTTATACGGGCATCAATGGATTTTTGGATGAATTGCCAGTAGGTGATGTTAAAAAATATTGTGCTAGTTTATTAAAATATTTACAAACGTCTCAAAAATCATATCTCGAAATTATACGAACAACTAACCAATTTACCGAAGATGCAGAAGCTTCATTAAAAGAGGCTATTACTGAATCTAAAGAGGCATTTCTCAAAGGTTTAGGTTAATAAATAAAGCATTCCGTCAAATTATTTGACGAAAATTAATTTAATTTTTATCTTACGAATATCTAAGATAAAAATTAATTAAATTAAATAATTTTTATTATCTTCACTTATAATAGTATTGTAGCTAACTATTTTGATAGTTTAGTTGTAAGAAAGTCAAAAACCATTATTTATATTAAGGAATGAATCACTATGGCATTACCATGGTATCGTGTTCATACTGTTGTTTTAAATGATCCTGGAAGATTAATTGCAGTACATTTAATGCATACAGCGCTCGTAGCAGGTTGGGCAGGTTCAATGGCATTATATGAACTTGCAGTATTTGATCCATCAGATCCAGTATTAAACCCAATGTGGCGGCAAGGAATGTTCGTTATGCCATTTATGACTCGTCTAGGAATCACTGATTCTTGGGGTGGTTGGAGCATAACAGGTGAAAGTGTTTCAAATCCAGGTATTTGGAGTTTTGAAGGTGTAGCTTTATCACATATTATATTATCAGGAATGTGTTTTTTAGCTGCTATTTGGCATTGGGTTTACTGGGATTTAGAATTATTCCGGGATCCAAGAACAGGAGAACCAGCGTTAGATTTACCAAAGATTTTTGGTATTCATTTATTCTTATCAGGTTTACTATGTTTTGGTTTTGGTGCATTCCATGTAACAGGACTGTTTGGACCTGGTATTTGGGTATCTGATGCTTATGGTATTACTGGCAAAGTTCAACCTGTTGCACCTGAATGGGGTGCAGATGGCTTTAATCCTTTTAATCCAGGTGGTATTGCAGCACATCATATTGCGGCAGGTATTTTTGGTATTTTTGCAGGTATTTTCCATCTAACTGTTCGTCCGCCACAACGGTTATATCGAGCGTTACGAATGGGAAATATTGAAACAGTATTATCAAGTAGTATTTCCGCTGTATTCTTTGCAGCTTTTGTTACTTCAGGTACTATGTGGTATGGAGCAGCAGCAACTCCTATTGAGCTATTTGGCCCTACTCGTTATCAATGGGATAGTGGTTACTTCCAACAAGAAATTGAACGCCAAGTGGAAGCTTCTATTAGTGAAGGGTTATCCGAAAGTCAAGCTTGGTCACGTATTCCAGACAAATTAGCATTTTATGACTACATAGGAAATAATCCAGCGAAAGGTGGTTTATTCCGAGCTGGTCCAATGAATAAAGGAGATGGAATTGCCGAAGCTTGGTTAGGTCATCCAATTTTCCGCGATAAGGAAGGGCGTGAATTAACAGTACGAAGAATGCCTGCCTTCTTTGAAACATTCCCAGTAATTTTAGTTGATAAAGATGGGATTATCCGAGCGGATATTCCATTCCGTCGTGCTGAATCTAAGTATAGTATTGAACAAGTTGGTGTTACTGTTGATTTTTATGGTGGTAAATTAAATGGTCAAACATTTAAAGATGCACCAACCGTTAAGAAATTTGCTCGTAAAGCACAATTAGGAGAAGTCTTTGAATTTGATAGAACAAGTTTAGAGTCTGATGGTGTATTCCGGAGTAGTCCGCGTGGTTGGTATACTTTTGGTCATGCTAACTTTGCTTTACTATTCTTCTTCGGTCATTTATGGCATGGCGGTCGAACTATTTTCCGTGATGTATTCACTGGTATTGGTGCTGAAGTTACAGAACAAGTAGAATTCGGTGCATTCCAAAAGCTTGGTGATAAATCTACCAAAAAACAAGGTGCTGTATAATTTATACCCTTTGTTTTTTAATATATTAAAAATTAAACAGAATTAAACAATGGAAGCTTTAGTTTATACATTTTTACTGATCGGGACGCTAATGGTAATTTTCTTTGCAGTGTTCTTCCGAGAAACACCTAGAATTATCAGAAAATAAAACCACTCTTGTGGTTTTATTCTTCTAATCTTCATGTTCTTCAAATGGATCGCGTAAATTTTTTGAAGCTGGTCCAAAAGCAGTATAAATAGAATATGTTGTAATACCTAAAAGTAAACTTGATACAAAAATCACAATAATAGTTGCTGTTTCCATGTTATATAATTATCTAAATTAACATTTTAGTATTATATAACATGTCACACAAAAATTAATTTATTAAAAATTTATTAAAAACATAAAATAGTTTTATGGCATTAAGAACAAGATTAGGTGAAATTTTACGCCCATTAAATGCTGAATATGGTAAAGTTGCTCCAGGTTGGGGTACAACGCCAATTATGGGTGTAGTAATGGTGGCATTCTTAGTATTTTTATTAATTATTTTACAAATCTATAATTCATCTTTAATCATCGAAAATGTAGATGTAGATTGGGCAAGTGGTATTGTCTAAATATAATACAAAAATAATTTAAAAGGGCTCAAATTCCTTTTAAATTATAAAAATTCAAATTAATTTTTCAATACGTATGAATATTATAAGTTTAGGTTGGGCAGGTTTAATGACAATGTTTACATTTTCATTAGCTTTAGTTGTTTGGGCTAGAAACGGTTTTTAGATATTGAAATTTTGTAAAAATTAAAAAATATAAACATTATGGGCTTAGTTTTGAAAATTTTTCCATACGCTAACGCAGAAATTGTTAGTGCAGCAGTTACTTGCTTTTTTATGACATTGCTTGGTCTTTCTTTAGGTTTTGCATTGTTAAAAATTCAGGGTGAATAGTTAATATTTAATAATAATAATAATATTATTATTATTAAATATTAAATTAATTAATTAAAAAAACGGGACTGACGAGACTCGAACTCGCAACTTCCGCCGTGACAGGGCGGTGCTCTAACCAATTGAACTACAATCCCAGAATAATATTTATCAATATTATATAATTAATATTTAGTAAATGTCAATCATTTTATAGTTTTCTAATAAAGGAGAAACAGGGATTCGAACCCTGGGTACATGATTATGTACGATAGATTAGCAATCTATTGCTTTCGACCACTCAGCCATTTCTCCTAAATTACTAAAACCAAAAATCTCTCAGTCTATAAGTAGATGGCTCTGGTGGGATTTGAACCTACGACCTTGGGCTTATGAGTCCCCTGCTCTAACCTCTGAGCTACAGAGCCTTAGACTACTCTAACTTATCTCATATTATACCATGTAGTCTAAAATTTGAATAAAATATTTCTTATTTATAATTAAGAGTTTAACTCCCTATGTTTTTTAATTTACATTAATATTATATTATAGTTATATATCATAAAATTCTATTTAATAATTTCAATTTTTATATGAACGATTTTTGGGATAATATTTTGCGTTATCCACGTTTTTTTATTAGTAGTTTTACAGGATTAATTTTAATCATACTAACCCCTTTTAAAAATTTTTTAAAAACGTCAAAATCACGTCTGCTCTTAATTTTATTTCTTTTATTATTTTTTTTAAGTCTATATTATATTCTTCGAAGCATGACAAATTTATAACTTTCTATTTTGGACAAAACAAAATAAACTTCATTATATTTTAATGAATTACTTACAAGAACTATTTTAGGCCGCTGATTCTTATTTTTAGATCAAATTGAAATTTAACCTGCACTATAAAAAGTTTATCAAATGTATTTAAATGATATTAATAGTTGCCAGAGAATTGATACTTTTGATATTACATACGCTATTTTTAGAAAAGAACCAGTAGAGACAATAGTTGTCCATTTAGTTATGCAGGTTTTTTATTTAATTCAATAAAATCTCGTATAAATTTTTAATTATAAATTGATATTCTTAAAAATATAAGATCCGAAATATTTCCGCTTAATTATCTAATTTCACAAATAGAGGTTTTAAAATTATAACGCGACCGTTTTTACTATTAATTAAGATTAGTAACGATTCTAATAATTAAAAATGTTCGGAAGTCTTTTTAATAAGTGTAATTTTTTCTAATTTTTATAAAGATTTAATAAAGTTATCGAAATTATATTTCAATTCCTCTTGTACGAATATTAATGGAGAACAGGTTATTTTAATAAAATCTACTTCTCATTATTTATATGTCAAATCATATATACAAAGTTTGTAAGAAGTGAACATACTATAATCAAGTACTTAAGAAATAAGTAGTAATTTCGGAACTGGTAAATTAAACGATTATCTTTTGTTTAAACTTAATTAAACTATAAAAATATACATTGTCTTTTTATCATATTTATAAGTCATTGATCGATTACTATCTTTGTCTACTTTATTTTCTTTGTTTCCAAGCATTGGTCAAAAGATTCTAAAAAATAAATAAAAATAGGTCAAATAGGACTTGCTCGAGGATTAGTCAAAACAAATTATTTAATTTATGACGGCGAATATCTTGTTAATTGAGTAGGTATTATTGTTACTAATCAATGTTTTAACGACATCGTGAATAAAGATTTTCTCTTATACGCAATAAGGTCGTGCGGAAAATATGTATTCTCAGTATTACTTTAATAAGTTTTCTCGAAGTTTAGGCGCCTATTAAAATTAGGCAAAAAGCAAAAATTATTATGAAAATCAATCGAAATTTATCGATAGTATCAGGAATGATGGCAGTGTTCTATGTAGATTTCGGTTTAGTAGGTACCTAAATAATTTATGTCAGTTAATCATTATTACTAATAAAAATGGGCTATTTTTATTAAGTTGAATATACAGTTATTAAAATTAAGTTAAAAGTTATAGGCCCAGTAGGAATCGAACCTACATTGGAAACTTAGAAGGTTTCTGTCCTAATCCGTTAGACGATAGGCCCTTTTATCTTCTGCACATTGAACTTTTCTTCTAATTAATAACTAGAAGAAAAGTTAATACTGTTTTTGGACTGGACCCTGCTTTATTTCAAAGTGGGTAATACAGGATTTGAACCTGTGACCTTCTGCTTGTAAGGCAGACACTCTACCGCTGAGTTAATTACCCATTACAGTGATATATATATGTAGATAAATATATATATACACTAAAAAGCTTGTTTACGTCAATATTAGAATCTTATTATAAATTTTAATAAAATTCTAATATTGTTTTTTTAAGTCTTATTTGATAAGATTAATCGTGTAGGGTCGGTGCCCGAGTGGTTAAAGGGGGCGGATTGTAAATCCGCTGCGTTATGCTACGTTGGTTCGAATCCAACTCGGCCCATTATAATTTTTATAGTTTAGTATTAAACTTACTACCGATTAAAAACTCGAGTAGATTTTTATAATTCTTTATTATTTTTATCAAAAAATTAATTTAAGAAATTTTTTTCTTTCTTATACTGATATTTTATATATCAACTGTTGGACAACATTTTCAGTTTTATACAACTATACAACTAAATTAAAATAGTTTTTATGAAAGAATAATTTTACGTTCTTGAATAAATATTTGAATATTTTTTATTATGATTTTTAATCAAAAAATAAAATAAACGTATTTCCTTATTCACTAAGTTTTTCTGTCTCTTCAACTAAGAATAAAAAGAATTCGACTAGATATTTTAACTTAAACTTTTTAATACTACGTCAATTGATTTAATTTTTTTTATATTACCCCCAAGGGAATTCGAATCCCTGTCTGCTCCGTGAAAGGGAGCTGTCCTAGGCCTCTAGACGATGGGGGCTAAATAATCTTTTTGTTATTAAAAAATCGATAAATTTTATTGTTATACGACTAGTTTTAAAAACTAGAGAGCGGGCAACGCGATTCGAACGCGCGACATCAACCTTGGCAAGGTTGCGCTCTACCACTGAGCTATGCCCGCATCGTTAATTTTAATTGTACCAAATTCATCAAACAGTTTAATCCTATGTTAATACTATGAATATGTCAATAGTTTATGTAGATTTTAGAAATTATAGTTTGAACTATAATTTCTAACTAACGTTAAATTGATGATGAAATACCATCTGCGGCAGCAATAACTAATACAAGGCCAACCCATGCTTGAAAAAGTTTATTAAAATTGCCTTTCGATTCTTCCCATTCACCCGGTGTAGCTAATGCTACTGGAACGGTTACTACTAAACCTAGTGAAATTAAAACTAGTAAAGTTGTTAAAGCTGTTATCATAAATGTTCCTTAAAATTTTTAATAGTAATGTTGAGTTATAAAATTGATATTTTTTTAGCTCCGCAAGAAACTAAAAAGTAGTTATTATTAAATCTATTAACTCGATAGGCTTAATAACATAATTAAAATTTAAATTGTAAAAATTTTTTATCAAAAAGATATAATAAATAGAACTAATCAATTATTGAAACTTGACTAGCTACTTATTTCTATAGTTTTAAAAAACTAAGAATAAATTTTTATTAACTTTTGGTACGTTTTTAGAATCAAAATTTAGAAAATAAATTCAACGATTACTTTTGTTTAACAATTTATAAAACTCCAGAACATCTAAGTCTATTTTCTAAATTAGCAAGTATAAATAGAATTTTTACTAATTAAGTAATAGAAATCTGATACGTAGACCAAAAATAAAGCCAATAAAAACTGTCTGCTCAAACCCAGTATTTAACCGCTATATAAGAATATTATAAAGTTATCGGTTTGAAAAATTTTTCCAGGATTTTTCATCGAATTTAAAATTTATTTAACCAATTCAGTAAATACTGTGCATTTTAAAAACTTTCAGTATGATCCTATTTTCTAATTTCTTTTTGACTAAAGATTACCTTTTTTTAATGCTAATAATACAATAACTATTGGTCCTGATAACATAATTGCACCAGTTGCTATAAGCTGACCTAAAACTTGCCAATTAATCATTTTTTTAAATCCTTGATTTCTAAGTTTTTATTAAAGTATCCAATAACGAAATAACATCTTATATTAGTTATTTTGTTATTACTTATTTTACTCCAAAAATATTATTTTTATTAATAATTTTATTATTATCTATTATATTATAAAAAAGTTTTTATTTTTATTAAATACTTTAATATTTGACTACTTTCATGTTATTATTAAAATAAGGGTTGCTAACTCAATGGTAGAGTACTCGGCTTTTAACCGATTTGTTCTGGGTTCGAGTCCCAGGTAACCCATTTTATAAATTAAATTATTAATATGTGTAATTTTCAAAAACCTTTATCCAATTACTTTTAAGAACAAGAAAATTCTTTCCTATATAACTATTTTTCAACTAAAAATATGATATAATTCAATTTAAAAATAGTTATTCAAATATTATTTTGTCTAAAATTTCTCTAGAATAAAAAGAATTTATAAAATAATTAAATAAAGGACTAACATATGATTTCTGATTCACAAGTTTATACAGCATTAATATTAGCATTATTTAGTGGTGTTTTAGCTATCCGTTTAGGGGCAACACTTTAAAATAATAAAAATCAACTTTTATGGCTAAATTTGAGTGATTTCAAAATTAATAGAGTGAAATCTATAAAACTGATTCATACCAAATACATTAATTTAGTCAGTTATTGATTAGAATTTTCAACTAATAACTAAATCAATTGATGCTTAAATTTCTTAGCGGCAATATTTATGTTATAAATATTTAACTAAAGGTACATATAATTAATAAAAAATTATGGTAACACAAGACTTAAAAAAATTTGATACTCCAGTTTTTCCATTTACCGCCATTGTTGGACAAGAAGAAATGAAATTGGCTCTCCAATTAAATGTTATTGATCCAAAAATTGGTGGAGTTATGATTATGGGTGATCGGGGCACAGGTAAATCTACAACTATTCGTGCAATTGCTGATCTACTTCCTGAAATTGAAGTAGTTAAAAATGACCCATTTAATTCACATAAATCTGATTTAGATTTAATGAGTAATGAAGTTAAATTAGCAATTCAAAGTGGTGAACCAATTGAAACAGAATTCATAAAAATTCCGATGGTTGATTTACCATTAGGAGCAACAGAGGATCGTGTATGTGGAACGATTGATATTGAAAAAGCATTAACGGAGGGTGTTAAGGCTTTCGAACCTGGGTTGTTAGCAAAAGCTAATCGGGGTTTACTTTACGTTGATGAAGTGAATTTATTAGATGATCATTTAGTTGATATTTTACTCGATTCAGCTGCATCAGGTTGGAATACGGTTGAACGTGAAGGTATTTCGGTTCGTCACCCTGCACGATTTGTGTTAGTTGGATCAGGTAATCCAGAAGAAGGTGAGTTACGTCCACAATTATTAGATCGATTTGGTATGCACGCTGAAATTAGAACAGTAAAAGATCCAGCTTTACGAGTAAAAGTAGTTGAAGAACGAACATCGTTTGATCAAACTCCTATGGTTTGGATTGAAAATTATGAGCAGGAACAACAAGAACTTCGTACTCGTATTGTTGATGCACAAAAATTATTACCTAGTGTGGAATTAGATTATGATTTACGTGTAAAAATTTCAGAAGTTTGTAGTCAATTAGATGTTGATGGTTTGCGAGGAGATATTGTGACAAATCGTGCCGCAAAAGCTTACGCTGCTTATGATAGACGAACTAAAGTAACTGTTAATGATATAGCGAAAGTTATTACATTATGTTTGCGTCATCGTTTACGAAAAGATCCTTTAGAATCAATTGATTCAGGTGATAAAGTTTCAAAAGTTTTTGATGAAATTTTTGAAATTGAAAATTAATTTCAAAAACAACTGGGTTTTAGTTTATCTAACCAGTTGTTTTTAATTGTTAAAAAAGTTTATGTTAAAAATTATTTGGATAATATTAAATCTTGGCTTAATCTCACTTATTCTTATTCGTACTCCGAACAATATAGGATTAGAAAGTTTTGCAACAAAAAGTAATTTATTAGGATCCCCTAATTCAGCTGAAAAAACTTTAAATAATGTTACTTGGCTTCTCATTCTTATTTACTTTGTAATAGCAGTTAAATTTAATTTTTCGATTTAAAAAATAAAACTCTAATTTCTAGACAAAGATATGTACGATTTGTATAATACTATTGTAGTATTTTGCAACGCGGAGTAGAGCAGTCTGGTAGCTCGTTGGGCTCATAACCCGAAGGTCAATGGTTCAAATCCATTCTCCGCTAGAAAACTTTATAAATTAACAGAAAAATTTTTAGTTTTTTATTAGAATAATATAGTGAACGTTAAATAATAATAAGGTTTTACGTATGACATTAAATTTACAAACACCATTTCCTACTTTTGGAGGAAGTACTGGTGGCTGGTTACACGCTGCTGAAGTTGAGGAAAAATACGCGATTACTTGGACTAGTAATAAAGAGCAAATTTTTGAAATGCCAACCGGTGGGGCTGCCATTATGCGTAATGGCGAAAATTTATTGTATTTAGCTAGAAAAGAACAGTGTTTAGCTTTAGGCACTCAACTACGGACATTTAAAATAAACGATTATAAAATATATCGTATATTTCCGAGTTGTGAAGTTCAGTACTTACATCCAAAAGATGGTGTCTTTCCGGAAAAAGTAAATCCAGGTCGTGTCGCTGTTAACAGTCGTGAATTTTCTATCGGGAAAAATCCGAATCCTGCTTCAATCAAATTTAGTGGAACTACTACATACGAAAGTTAATTTATATAAGATTAGTTTAAAAACTAATCTTTTGGCGAGATGGCAGAGTTGGTCGATTGCGTCTGATTTGAAATCAGATGAATCTTTGCGGATTCCGTGGGTTCGAATCCCACTCTCGCCTTACACATTTTAAAAACTTGCTTAGTTGTGTTTTGATCCTTTATAAAAAAGTTCATGGGGAAAGTTTACGATTGGTTCGAAGAACGTCTAGAAGTTCAAGCTATTGCAGATGATATTTCTAGTAAATATGTGCCACCACATGTTAATATTTTCTATTGTTTTGGAGGTATTGTTTTCACCTGTTTTTTAGTACAAGTAGCAACAGGATTTGCTATGACCTTCTATTATCGACCTAGTGTTGTCGATGCATTTGCTTCTGTTGAATATATTATGACGAGTGTAAATTTTGGTTGGTTAATTCGTTCAATTCATCGTTGGTCAGCAAGTATGATGGTAATGATGATGGTTTTACATATCTTCCGTGTTTATTTAACCGGAGGTTTTAAAAAACCACGTGAGTTAACTTGGGTAACCGGTGTAATTTTGGCAGTCGTAACTGTTTCTTTTGGAGTAACAGGTTATTCATTACCATGGGATCAAGTAGGATTTTGGGCGTGTAAAATTGTGACAGGTGTTCCAGCAGCTGTACCTGTAATTGGACCACCATTAGTTTTAGTACTACGTGGAGGAGAAAGTGTTGGACAAAGTACGCTTACTCGTTTTTATAGCGCGCATACGTTTGTTTTACCAGTTGCAGCAGCAGCCTTAATTTTAACGCACTTCTTAATGATTCGAAAACAAGGAATTTCAGGTCCTCTATAGACTTTCTATAGTCTGAAAAATTTGTAAAATTAAACTTTTAATATAAGGAGTAATATGTCAGTAATAAAAAAACCAGATTTAACCGACCCAAAATTGAGAGCAAAATTAGCAAAAGGAATGGGACATAATTATTATGGTGAACCTGCATGGCCAAATGACTTACTATATGTCTTTCCTATTTGTATTTTAGGTACATTTGCATGTTGTATTGGGTTAGGTGTTATGGCTCCAACTCAAATGGGAGAACCAGCAGATCCATTTAATACTCCTCTTGAAATTTTACCAGAGTGGTATTTCTTCCCGACTTTCAATTTATTACGTGTATTACCTAATAAATTATTAGGGGTATTAGCTATGGCTGCAGTACCAGCTGGACTAATCACAGTTCCATTTATTGAAAATGTAAATAAATTTCAAAATCCTTTCCGTCGTCCAATTGCTAGTTTAGTTTTTATTGTTGGATTTATTACCGCAGTTTGGTTAGGAATTGGTGCATGTTTACCAATTGATAAAGCTGTTTCATTAGGTTTTTGGTAAGGTAAATTATACTAAAAAATTTAATAACTAATCTCTTAATTAAATTAAGAAATTAGTTATTAAATTGATTTTTTAATAGGATAAACTTAAAGTTCGGTTTTTAAATAGTATGTATATTAAACACAACAAATGATAATCAGAATTATCCTAAAAGATTTATGTAACGTCGTCTAAAGATATATAAATGAAAAATAATGCCATACTAAAAGCTGGAAAAATAAGACCAACAAGAGGAACTAAAATCGCGGGTAGAAATGATGCTGCCATAATTATTTTTTGTTAGTAAAATTTTTAGTCTAATAATCACTAATTTTAGTGATTAATATTTATTATTAAGTATATATAAAAAGAGTTTAGAATTTAAAAATATCATTAATATAAATCAACTTTTTAATTATTTTTATAGTAGAATAAATAATATTAAATATTTAAAATTTAATATTATTTACTACGTATATACAAAGAGGTTTTAATTATGGAAAGTTTACTTTTAGCGCGATTACCAGAAGCATATGTAGCATTTAGTCCAATTGTTGATGTATTACCAATTATTCCTGTTTTCTTTTTATTACTGGCTTTTGTTTGGCAAGCAGCTATTGGTTTTAGATAATTCGTATTTAAAAGAATAAAACTTTAATTGGTATTAGTTAATCACTTGTTTATTACACTACGATTAATTATTATATATAGCGTACACTTACACTTTAATTATTAGACATAAATGGTAGAACCTTTATTATCCGGTATCGTTTTAGGTATGATTACTGTATCTGCCTTTGGACTTTTTGTAGCTGCATATTTACAATATCGTCGTGGAAATCAATTTGAGGCTTAGTAAAAGTGACCGATTAATCCTTAATCGGTCATTTTTCGTTTACTCCAAATCAACCCTGAATTCTCTCCGTCCGACTCTTTTACGGTTCTCTATCCTCGATCTTTAGGAAATATTGATAAAAACTAAAAATTTTTATAGAATAGTTCGAATTTATGAGCAAAACCCTTAATTGATAGTATCATATCGAAATGTTTCCAATCGCAATACCTTTAACTAACACTATTCGTAATTTTAAAAATATATGTTTAAGTCCTAAGCAGATATTTAATTGTTTGAATAAAGAATTGGTTGTATATAGTTTTTAGAGTTCACTTTTACTTGTTAAAGCATAGATAGTTATCTTAATGATAATTCTGTGAATTATATTTTTGAGGTTCTTTATAGAAATGCTAATGTTCCAATGATAACTAGTTCTAAAATAAAGTGGATTTAAAATATTCTAATATTGTCAACGATAATCAAATTTTAGTTGCTTAGAAATATGTTGGTTTGAAGAAAAATAAATATCTAACAGAACAATATGTTTTTTTATAGGATTAATCTAAATTATCTAGTGAAGTTACAAAATACTGCTGCTACAGCCATAGTTGTACTTCGTATAGAACAACCTCATTTAGTCTTTTTACTTTAATAACAATGAATTGGAGTGTATCACTGTGTTTTTTACTTTTAGAAAGTTATATTCTAAATGGTCGTATTAAAACGGATGTTAAAAGAGTAAAATTTGGAATGGCGTTGTTTATCGCTCAAACTGAAAATGTAACAAATATAATTGGTCGAACTATTGAGAGCGGATGAACCATTACTAATTTATACTCGGTTATAGATTAATTTATGGGTTATTTTACGGTCCAATACTTAGCGATATAAAAATAGTACGAAATGAAGCTGTTCATTTTGGATTATAAAAATTTTTATAAGGAGCAGCTTCATTTCATGTGACCGACTAGTAATTAATCGGTCACCTTTATTACCAACTTGATTTTGTAACACCAGGTAACAAACATTGATGTGCCATTTCACGTAAAACATGACGAGAAAGACCAAAATCACGGTAGTAACCACGTGGACGACCTGTTTTCCAACATCTATTTCGAATTCGAATCTTTGCGCTATTTCGTGGTAATTTTTGTATTTTAGAATGAGTTTCTAATTTTAAGTTAAAATCTCGTGTACTGCGATATTTAACTAACAAAGTATTGCGTTTTATTGCATATTTGTTAGTTAATTTTATCCGTTTTTTTTCTCGTTCTATCATACTTTTCTTTGCCATAATATTGTCCCAAAATTTAAATAGTTTTTATAATTTTTAAATTAACTTCAAATATAAAATAAAAATAAAGAGATAGACTTTATTTTTTTATATTGTATAGTCAATGAAAAGATATAGCAACATATTTATTATATTTAATTGGTCAATTTGAATAATTTTTGTTTAATCAAACTTTGAAATATATGGTGTATCTTTATTTGGCAAAACTGTATACGTACTTACAAGTTCACGGAATTCGGTTCCATCCATTGTTTCAATATCTAATAATTTTTCTACAGCCAAATCAATAATTACACGATTATCTGAGATAATTTCAATAGCTTTTTGTTCACAATAGTTTACAATTTTACAAACCTGTTCATCAATCCGATCAGCGATACTATCAGCATACTCTGATCCTTGAACAGTACCACCACCTAAAAAAACTTGACCAGTATTTTCATCTTCTAATGCAATAGGTCCAATACTTGACATACCAAAACGTGTTACCATTTGTCTTGCTAAATTAGTTACTTGCTGTAAATCATTGCTAGCCCCAGTCGTAACTTCTGGGTCACCAAACACTACTTGTTCCGTTGCACGCCCAGCTAAAGTTGTTATAATACGAGCTAATAGTTCTGATCGTGAAAGTAAACTTTGATCTTCTTCTGGAGTGAACCAAGTTAAACCTTTTGCACCACCACGTGGGGTTAAAGTTATTTTTTCAACTTCGTCATGAGATTTTAAAACAGTACCGGCAATAGCATGTCCAACTTCATGATATGCAACTAATCGTTTATTTTTACTATCTTCCATTGGAGTACCTGCGATACCTCCAATTATTCGATCAGCTGCTTCATTGACTTCATTTTTTGTAATAGAAGATTTTTTATATCTAGTAGCTAAAATAGCAGCTTCGTTTAATAAATTAGCTAAATCTGCACCAGAAAATCCTGGAGTTCTATTTGCTAATTGCACTAAGGAAACGTCATCTCCTAAAGGTTTATTACGAGCATGAACTTTTAAAATACCGACGCGGCCTAATCGGTCAGGTAAATTAACAGTAATTTGTCGATCAAATCGACCAGGTCGTAATAAAGCTGAGTCTAAAATATCTACGCGGTTTGTTGCACCTACGACTATTACTCCTTTATTTTCTTTAAAGCCATCCATTTCAGTTAATAATTGATTAAGTGTTTGTTCACGTTCATCATTACCACCACCAACTCCTGCTCCTCGTTCTCGACCCACTGCATCAATTTCATCAATAAAAACAATACAAGGAGCATTTTCTGAAGCTTTTTTAAATAAGTCTCTTACTCGTGCAGCACCAATACCAATAAACATTTCGACAAATTCAGAACCTGCAACACTAAAGAATGGAACATCGGCTTCGTTTGCGATTGCTTTTGCTAAAAGTGTTTTTCCAGTTCCCGGAGGACCTACTAATAAAATACCTTTTGGAATTTTTGCCCCAACTATTGTATATTTATCTGGTTGTTTTAAAAATGAAACAATTTCTTCGAACTCTGCTTTTGCTTCGTCTATACCTGCAATATCATCAAAACCAACTCCTGTATCGGGTCTTCGTTCAAAACGCGCAGTTGATTTACCTAAACTCATTGGCGATTGACCACCGCCTCCGGGAAAGTTTTCAGAATTTTGAAATAAATATAGTAAACCAGTAACAAAAATTATTGGGATTAATACATTACTAGCAATTGTAACTAAAAGATTTTTACTTTCAGCCGGATGAGCATCAAAATCAATATTATATTCTTTTAATTTAAGAATTAATTGTGAAGCTCCAACAGGTATTTCTACACGGATAGTTTGTGGTCGATTACCAAGTTCTGGACTTGAAGCTTCAACTATAGCATTTCTACCATTATCATATAAATCAACTTGTTTAATCCAACCCATTTCTAAATATTCTAAAAAACGACCGTATGTCATTCTTGAGCTAGTAGCTAGATTTTGATTAAATTCTAACAAGTTTTTACTTTGCGTATTTCCTGAGTTGACACTTGTATCAGATGTTAAATTAGTTTCAACTGCAGTAGATCGAATTTCAGTTGGATTAAAAGTTTTTACACTTATCCCAACAATACTTATGGCAATTAAACCTATAAGTAGATTTCTAAATATATTACGTGCCATTGTTTTAATAATAATTAATATTTTTTATAACTTTATTCTCATAATTAGTATAACACTTGTCAAACTTTAAAAACAACAAAATTTTTTAAATTTTTATGACTAAAAATTATTTATTATATTATAATCAAATGTAATTTATAAAAATAGGTTTAAAACTCTTATGATTGGACGTGGATCAACAGTTAGAATTTTAAGAACAGAATCTTATTGGTTTAATCAGATTGGAACAGTAGCAACTGTCGATAAAAGTGGTATTCGTTATCCAGCTGTTGTAAGATTTGAAAATGTTAATTATAGTGGGACAAATACCAATAATTTTGCATTAGACGAATTAGTTGAAGTTGAAGGCGATAAAAAAACTTAACTGTTGTAAGTTAGTAAAAAAGTAGTGCATTTAAATGAATAATTGCTCTACTTTACTTTTTATGTTATTATTTTTTAGTTAAAATTCGTAATTAATCAGGCTTATATGGTAAATTATCTTCAAATAGGCAAGTCTGCGCCAAATTTTTTAACAGTGAGTGTTTATAAAAAAAAATTAGGTAAAATTCGACTTTCTGATTATAGAGGTAAAAAATATGTTATTCTTGTTTTTTATCCTGCTAACTTCACACCTGTTTCGCCAACTGAATTACTTGCTTTAAGCGATCGGATTAAAGAATTTCAGAAATTATCTGCTCAAATATTAGCAATATCAGTAGATAGTCCTTTTTCACATTTACGATGGTTACTTTTATCTCGAAATGAGGGAGGACTCCAAGATCTAAATTATCCGTTAGTTTCTGATTTAACTCAAACAATCACTAGTGATTATAAGTTATTAACGAATGATGGGATAGCGCTTCCTGGGTTGTTCATTATTGACAAGGAAGGTGTGATTCAATATTATACTGTCAATAATTTACTATGCGGACGAAATACAGATGAAATACTTCGTATTTTAAAATCAATTCAATATATAAAAAAGCATCCGGGGCAAGCTTGTCCAGTTGATTGGAATTTTGGTGATCAAGTTTTATATTCTCATCCTATTAAGTCAAAAATTTATTTTAGAAAAGTATATTGTACTGAACAAATTTAAAAAAATTATGTATAAACTAAAAACTCGAAAATCTGCCTCAAAGCGTTATAAAAAAACTGGAGCTGATAAATTTTTACGTCGTCATGCTTATAAAGGTCATCTCTTAATGAAAAAGACAAACACACAAAAGCGTAAATTATCACAAACTATTTGTGTAAGTACTAGTGATAGTAAACCTATTAAATTAATGTTACCTTATTAAAAAAATAAATGGTTAGAATTAAACGAGGAAATGTTGCACGAAAACGCCGTAAAAAAATTTTACAACTTGCAAAAGGTTATCGAGGTGCTCATTCTTGTCTTTTTAGAGTAGCTAATCAACAAGTAATGAAAGCGTTACGATATTCTTACGTTGGACGCAAACAAAAAAAACGTACTTTTCGAAGACTATGGATTACTCGAATTAATTCAGCATCAAAGTTAAAAAATTTAACTTATAGTAAAGTAATTCATAATTTTAAAAAATCGAATATTGATTTAAATCGAAAAATGTTAGCACAAATTGCTGTTTTGGATACACAAACATTTGATAAATTAGTAACATCGGCAATGTAACATTTTCCTTTAATTTTACTACTTAACTCGATTTTTATTGTTTTTCGATTACTTATATTTTAACAATTGATTGAAAGTTACTCCCAAATACCTGGTTTTATGAGCATAAACGAAGATTTAGATAAATTACTTGATAATGTACCATTTTTTATTCAACAGAATTTAAATCACCATCCAAATAAAGATAAGTTAATTGAGATTGTAATTGATCTGGGACGGCGACCAGAAGCCCGTTTTACTACTGGACCAGAATATTTGTCTCAAAAAATTATTTCTTGGCAAGATCTTGATTATATTACGAAACGGATTAGTAAATTTAGTAATGATAATCGAGCAGGTATTGAACGTACGCTCCATCGTATAAGTTGTATTCGAAATAGACAATCCATTATTAATGGGTTAACCTGTCGAGTTGGTCGAGCCATTTTTGGAACAATTTGCATAATTCGTGATTTATTAGAATCCGGACAATCTATTTTGATTCTAGGAAAACCAGGGGTTGGCAAGACTACGATTATTCGTGAAATTGCTCGGGTTTTGTCAGATGAAATGGAAAAAAGAGTAGTTATTGTTGATACATCGAATGAAATTGCCGGAGACAGTGATGTTCCTCATTCGGGAATTGGGCGAGCACGTAGAATGCAAGTAGCTAAAACTGAATTTCAACATCAAATAATGATTGAAGCTGTTGAAAATCATATGCCGGAAGTAATTGTCATTGATGAAATTGGTACTGAACTGGAAGCTTTAGCTGCTCGAACCATTGCAGAAAAAGGTGTTCAGTTGGTTGGAACAACTCATGGCAACTCCTTAGAAAATTTAATTAAAAATCCTACCTTAACAGATTTAATTGGTGGTATTCAACATGTGACATTAAGTGATGATGAAGCAAAAAGACGAGGTACGCAAAAAAGTATTTTAGAACGAAAAGCATATCCCGCCTTTCAAATAGCAATTGAAATTAATGATCAAAATTTATGGACAATTCATGAAAATGTCCAAAATTCGATTGATCTACTATTACGAGGAAATTATGCTTTTGCTCAGATTCGTCAGATAACTTCAACTCAGAAAATTCATATAAAATATAAACGATTTCAATCTGAATCTCTTTTACTTTTTCAGAACTTAAGTAATTTAAAAACTTCTTTAACATTAAAGACTAATAGTTGGACAAGATTCAATCAATATACTAGGATAAAATCACCAAATTTAAAAACTAATAAAATGTTTATCTATGTCTATTCACTCTCTAATAATTTGATTAAAGAAGTTATTTCAAAGACAGGAGTGAAATTAGTTTTAACAAACGAAATTCAGAAAGCAACTATCATTATTGGTCTAAAAAAACACCTTAAACAAAACCTTAAATTAAAAAAATTTGCGTTACAAAAAAATATTCCAATTTATACAGTAAATCGCGGAAGTGTATATCAGATTACTAAGCTTTTAAAAAGTATTACAAAATAAATTTACTGAGATTGAATTTAAAAATCCAAAAACTAGACTAGATATATAGTACAGTTCTTGGGTTTTTAATGGATCGAACTTACTCACAGAAACCAAAATGTGTGACGACAACAATTTTTAATAAATTAAATAGATAACGCCTTTTTTAAAGGCTAAAACTAAATAACTCCAAATTTTTTATTATCAGTTAATTAATCTTAGAAATATTTTTTCTTAGTATGGAAAAGCGTAAAAAGAACTAGAACAATTTCTGTTTTTAATTGTGTTTGATTAAGCAACAAAATCGATTCAACAAAAAATTAATCTAGGAAATTTTTGAGCTAAAAAACTAGAAACTATTGTTGTATACTATCTAGCAAACATCTATATATATATCTATAAGGAAAATTTTTATGTCTAATACTTTAGAACAGATTCAAAAAATTGTATGTGAACAATTAGGGGTTGACGCTGGTCAAGTTAAACCTGAAGCAAGTTTTACAAAAGAATTAGGTGCTGATTCTTTAGATGTTGTTGAGTTAGTAATGGCTTTTGAAGAAGAGTTTGAAATTGAAATTGATGATGAAAGTGCTGGTGAAATTCAAACAGTTCAAGATGCTCTGGACTATATTGAAAAAGCTCAAGAATAAACTACTCAAACGTAAAGATCTAATTTAATTGCAAACAATAGTTTAATTAGATCTTTTTTTGATTAGTTTGACATCTAATTATTAAAAAACTTTTAAAATCATTCTTTTTCCATCCCTAAACAAAATTCAGAAAATCTTAAGCCCTCAATTTCATTGATCTATAATAGACAACCTAAAACAGAATTTTAAATTGAAACTTAATACGAGCTCGTGCGATCTAATGAAATTAATACTATCTTTCAAAAATAAATTTATTATCTAACTCCAGTCTAATAATATGGCACACTAAACGATGTGTGAATTTCTATTGAACAACTAATATTAAATTGTGACAGTTTGTATAAAAGTCTTGTTTAAATATAGATTAAAATGGGCTCTTTCTATAGAACTTAATATTATTCGATTCTTAACAATTGAAAAAAATGTTAAACTAATTTATACTAACAGCATTTATAATCTTAATGCCGGGATATAGCTCAGTTTGGTAGAGTACCTGCTTTGGGAGTAGGCTGTCGTAGGTTCGAATCCTGCTATCCCGATTTAGGTCACCCAAACTAAATATATCGGCTTTAAAAAGGTTTTTCAATTTCAATTTTTAAACTATTACTATGGCTTGCCATATTTATCCGTTTATGAATTGGCAGTTTAGTAATTGAATTTTATTAATCAATAAGGCTGTTTATTATGCTTGAAGATTTACCATTAAATGTACCACTAGAAGAGTCTTTAAACTCAGCTATGGGTTATTTAGCAGAACATGTGCCACGAGTAAAATCATGGTTCGACGTTTTGATAAACCCTTTGTTTCCATTAAAACATCATCATTTATTTTTTTATAATGACGGTCCTGATGCATTTATTTGTTTTTTAGTTAGTCGAGAAGCAACATTTTTACCTGATTGGATTTCTAAAATTATTCAACTTTATGGGGGAGTTCATGTAACTGAAAACACGTTAAATTTATATTCCTATCAACAAACATTATATCAATTATTAGGAGTTTTTATTAGACTTTGCGAATTTCGAATAGCAATGAACTTTTGGATTATTATTAATCCTTATACTCAACCATGGGTCCTGGTATTGGTAATGACCGAATGGTTTTTAGAAAGTCTGAGTGGTCTATTTCCATTATTTTTCGGAATCGATTTTACAGGTGTTATAGTAATATCTGTCATTGCTCAATTTGCAGATTATATAAAAAACTTAGTTTTTACGATGCCATACCTTCCAAGTGAAGCGATTCAAGAAACGATCGGTTCTCATCAAATCTATAAATTTGCTGGTTTCCCACGTTTATGGTATGAGTATGGA